TTGGACCGACCTACGACCGGTGCATGAACCATTGAGAAGCCCAAAGCTTCCTTCGGAACTTCTGGAACATACACCCCACCCTATATTATAGGGAGAGAAGGTGACGATAGCAATCCCCTTCGCCTCCCCGCCTCCAGGACAAGGGGAGGCGGCGGTCAACCATCACCATGATCTTCTCCACGATGCATATTGATCAATCGATCTCCACGGTGCTGCGGACCCGCCAGTTCGCTAGGTATACTCACTCCACCGAAGGGCAACAAAGACCTCTCTCTCCCTGCCAGGGACAAGGGGCCTGCTTCTTATCCTAAGAGCTAGAAGGTAATGGTGAGATAGTCTCAACTAACCTACCTTACCTGTCCGAGCCCTTCATTGAGTGAAACGAAGCGGACATCATGGCACTTGGAACTGCTATTCGATCATAGAATTGATTTCGATCAAGCAGGAGAAGGTCCCCCTGTCGGCCCTTTCATCTCTCTGCCCGCTCCATGCTGTATAGCCTTCGGATCATGGGCTGGTTGAATGCTGGGATACGTGAGATTAGATCCGATCTGCCCGGTGATTTTGGTAGATAAATATAAAGTGGTGGGAAGTGCTGAAGTGAGAGGAATCCATATCAGCGATCGTACCGTCATTACTTCAATGATTGTAATTCTACCTGATCAATCACTCTTTTTTATCTGTATTTTCTTTCTCAGCATTTCATTTTAAGAAGAATCCTTTTTTGAATGATGGAATATCAGTTCTATATATGTTCCATATAGATAGATAGATATCTATCTATCTATAATGAAATGAATCCAAAATGGAGGAAGGGGGAATAGAAAGGGGAAGGAAGAACAGAAAGAGAACAGGGGGACGGAGGGGATGGAGAGAAGGGAAGGGGACGAAGAATTGCAAGGGGACATAAAAGATCGATCTATCGATACAGAGAATGAGAGATTAGTCAAAATCTCACATCAACGAATCCATATAAAAATAAAAATTGGATATGATCTGTTCTATGAATTTTGGATATGATCTGTTCTATGAATTAATGAATTCATAATCTATTTTAGAGAACAATATCTGTTCTTTTATCTTTCTCCCTATTTCCTTCATTTGGGATGAATGATCAAGAATGTAATTCTTTGCACTATTTTCCCTCGTCGTTACGACAAGGAATAGGAATGAACGGTTTATGTGCGGAACACAATAAGATAGGTTAGATAAAGATACATATGTTTCTGCTATCCATATGTTGGATATTTAGATGTATACATAGATACCATCTTAGGATAGGTGGAGAGTTAAACTACTGGTATGACCGGATCTATTATTCCTATTACTACCACTTAACCCTTTTCATTCTGGAACGGAGAAGAGTATTAAATTCTTATGATTATTAATTAATAACGGGAGATTTAGAGGTGAAAATAGCAGTTTACGGAAAAGGCGGAATTGGTAAATCAACGACTAGCTGTAATATCTCAATCGCCTTAGCAAGACGTGGCAGAAAGGTATTACAAATCGGATGTGATCCCAAACACGATAGTACTTTTACTCTTACAGGATTTCTGATACCTACAATTATAGATACTTTGCAGTCCAAGGATTATCATTATGAGGAGATTTGGCCCGAAGATGTAATTCACAAGGGTTATGGAGGGGTAGATTGTGTAGAAGCAGGGGGCCCACCCGCAGGAGCCGGATGTGGGGGATATGTGGTAGGGGAGACTGTGAAATTGTTGAAAGAATTAAATGCATTTTACGAATATGATATTATCTTATTCGATGTATTAGGTGATGTAGTTTGTGGAGGTTTTGCTGCTCCATTGAACTATGCGGATTATTGCGTAATAATTACAGATAATGGATTTGATGCATTATTCGCAGCTAATCGTATTGCTGTCTCTATCGGGGAAAAAACTCGTACACATCTACTCCGATTAGCAGGCTTGGTCGGAAATCGTACATCTAAAAGAGATCTTATCGATGGATATGTAGAAGTCTGTCCAATGCCCGTAATAGAAGTTTTACCTCTTATTGAAGATATTCGAATATCTAGAGTCAAGGGTAAAACCTTATTTGAAATGGTTGGATCTGAACCATCCCTTAACTATGTGTGTGAATATTATTTGAACATAGCAGATCAGATATTGTCTCAACCAGAAGGTATTGTACCGAAAGAGATTCCGGATCGAAAATTCTTCAGTTTACTTTCCGATTCCTACCTAAGTCCCATTAATGATGGGAAACAGGGGAAGAATCAGGAAAATTTGCTTGGATTTACGATGGTTTGAGATCAACAATTGATTCGTTGATCGGTTCGTTGGGGAAATCTATTTATGTCAGCGAAGATCTCTGAAACTCTCACTTTTGAATGTGAAACGGGTAATTATCATACTTTTTGTCCTATTAGCTGCGTATCTTGGTTATACCAAAAGATTGAAGACAGTTTCTTTTTGGTGGTAGGCACGAAGACATGTGGTTATTTTCTACAAAATACGCTTGGAGTTATGATCTTTGCAGAACCTCGCTATGCAATGGCAGAATTAGAAGAAGGAGATATCTCGGCTCAATTGAATGATTATGAAGAGTTGAAAAGGCTTTGTATTCGGATAAAAAAAGATAGGGACCCCAATGTCATCATATGGATAGGTACTTGTACTACAGAAATAATAAAAATGGACTTGGAAGGTATGGCACCAAAATTGGAATCTGAAATTGGAATACCAATTATAGTGGCAAGAGCAAACGGACTGGATCATGCTTTTACTCAAGGGGAAGATACTGTGCTAGCTGCGATGGCACATCGTTGTCTAGAACAGAGATTATTCGTTCGTGAACGGAATGGAACTATACAAAAATTCCCTCCTCCCCTTGAAAAGGAAGGAGAATTCATAGAATACGGAGATCATCCCTCCTTAGCTCTTTTTGGATCCCTACCTTCGAACGTAGCTTCTCAACTCAGTCCGGAATTAAGGCGCCAATCTGTCAAGGTATCAGGTTGGTTACCTGCCCAGAGATATACTCATCTTCCGTCATTAGGTAATGGAGTTTATGTCTGTGGTATCAATCCATTTCTGAGTCGTACAGCAACCACTTTGGTAAGACGTGAAAGATGTAGATTAATTGGAGCTCCTTTTCCTATCGGTCCGGACGGAACGCGTGCTTGGATCGAAAAGATTTGTCCTGTATTTGATATTGAAACTCAGGGTTTAGAGGAAAGGGAGAAACAGATATGGGAAAGTTTGAAGGATTATATTTCTTTGGTACATGGAAAATCTGTATTTTTCATGGGAGATAATCTTCTAGAAATATCTTTAGCAAGATTCTTAATCAGATGTGGAATGATCGTTTATGAAATTGGTATTCCATATATGGATAAACGATATCAAGCTGCTGAATTAGCACTTTTGCGAGATACATGTATAAAGATGTGTGTACCAATACCACGAATTGTGGAAAAACCGGATAATTATAATCAATTACGACGTATACGTGAGTTACAACCCGACTTAGCCATCACTGGAATGGCTCATGCTGACCCATTAGAAGCAAGAGGAATGAATACTAAATGGTCGGTTGAATTCACCTTTGCGCAAATTCACGGATTTGCTAATGCTAGGAATGTCCTTGAATTGGTCACTCGACCTTTGCGGTGTAACGACAATTTAGAAGACTTGGGCCGGACCACCCTAGTAAAATAAAAAAAAAAAAAGAGACAACAAGTTTTAAATATCCCTCAATATTTCCGAATCGAATATATGTGTTAATGGCATATGCATATCTATTTGATATATGTTATAAACATATGTGTGCATATATGCACATATATGGAGAGATCAAGTAAAGATCGATTTGAAATTGGGACCAATTCTATGAAATTGAATTCATGAATTAGAAAATGATAACTATTCATATCCAATATCTCCCATGTATATATGGGAGATATTGGAATAATTTCTATAATCATTCCACGTTTTTTAAGAAGGATTTTTAATATGATACTTATAGTGAATATGATACTTAGAATCTTGAGTCTACCATGGGATTCAATATCATCAAGGATAGAAGTATCGGGTCCGATCATTTTATTTGGACTCTATTACGGATTTATTACCACATTGCCCATTAGTCCTTCTCAGATATCCCCCATGAGAATTTTATTTCTAGAAGGAACTGTAGATGGTATAGTAACTATAAGTGGTTATATTACGGGACAATTAATAGTTTTTTTATCGATGTACTATTCACCTATCTATACAGTATTGGGGAAACCTCACGCAATAACTTTATTAGTTGTACCATACATGTTCCTTCATTGTTTCCATACCAACGAGAAACTTTCAAATTCAAAATCTCTGTACCCCATAAATTCACTTAACAATTCTAGAATTCTAGGTCTATTTATGGATAGCCTAATTTTTCAATTACTAAATCCTATTATTCTACCAAGTCCTATATTAACGAGACTGATGAACCTTTTTATTTTTCGTTATAGCAATAATATATCATTTGTAATAAGTAGTCTTTGTGGTTGGTTGGGTGGTCATGTTCTATTCATAAATTTGGCAAGATTGGTATCTTTCCGTATAGAACGTGATTCACCCATAGGTTATACTATATCAAAACGCTATATAAATCGAACTTTTAGTATTCTTATTTATTATTCCTGTTTATTATATTTGGGCAGAACTCCGTCACCGTCTCTTATTTCTAATAAAGAAATAAAGGATGACTTTGTACATAAGGATCAAAATGAATTTAAAAGACTCCCCAACGAAGAATCACCATGGTTCGATCAACCATGGCCCATTATTTTGTTTGATCATTGCAGATGGAATAGGCCATTGCGATATATCAGAAATAGCCCATTTACTAACTCAGGTCCTGTAAAGACCGAAGTATCCCAATATTTCTTCGACACATGTTCAAGTGATGGAAAACAAAGGATATCTTTCACATCTCTACCTAGTGTGTCGGTATTTTGGGAAAGGATCAGAAGATATAGGAATCTTTCAGATACCTTTTCCTCATCTGAGGATCTTTATTATCAATGGATTTGCACTGAAAAGCAGAGAAAGGATAACTTGGGCAATGAATTCAGGAATCGAATAGAAGCTCTAAGCAATGGATCCCCTGTTGGAGATGTGATGGAAAAAGGAGTTAAATTATCCAATTATCAGGGAGATTCCTTTCCTAAGATACATGATCCCTTTCTGAATGGACCGTTCCGTGGAATAATTGATCAATTAAGGTCACCTTGGATTTTGAGCGATTCGATCAATTTAGATCTTCCGGATTTGACAAAGGTACCTACGAAGGACACCGCGGAAGGATCCTGGAATAATCAAATTGAAGATCGGATCTCTGATCATTGGCGAGAATTGGAACGCAAAAACTTTCCGCTACCCTGGGAACCACTACTTACAGATACCGTTCACTCGTTTATCTCAATCAATGAATTATCAGAAAAGAAAAAAGTTGAACCTATTTCAAAACAACTTTATCTATTAGCGGAACAAATGATCAGAAATTCGGATAATTGGAAGATCTATACGAAAGATTTGCCGAATATAGTTTCTTTGAAAGATCGAGGAATTCATCGAATAGATTTCTCGGAAATGGCTTCAAATAATGAAGAGATTCATGTAAAAGACTCGTCGAGAGATTTGTTGGAAATAGTCTCATATGATCGAAGAATTTATATTGAGGTTCTATTGGAAATAGCTTCATGTAATAAAGAGACCTATGCAAAATATTTGTTGGATATTCCTGGTATAATTGGTGGCGAGAAAAATGTCACAAGTCCCATGAGATGGGAATTAATCCTTAGTCTTCCTTCTGCGGAACAAATTTCACTTTTCGAACATTTGGAACAGAAGGAATGGACAGTACTTCGGGATCTTTGGATAAATTCATCTACGGGTGATTCGACCCAAACAAAATCTATTTCTGCCTTTTGCGGGAAATTCTTATTCAATGACCCTTTCGAAATTATAGAGATTCAGAAACTTGTGCCTCGATGGTCCTACAATTTGAGAAGCGGTAAATACGACTTCATACCCTCAATAAATGATCTTCGTCCAAGAAAGATCAGGAGTATAACAATTATCGACCCGAACGGAATACAGAGAATTGTGAGACGTTATTCGGAAGAGTCAGATTTTCGCCGTAACCTAGTAAAAGGATCCATGCGTGCTCAAAGACGTAGAACTATAATATGTAAAATGATACAAACGGGTGCACATTCCCCTTTATTTCTATTTTTGGGAAGAATGGAGATACCCACTTTTTTAAAAGATTCTTTTTATATGCCCAATAGAGTAGATCTGGAACAAATTGTTACGAATTTTCTAAATAAAGACTTGAAATCGGGAAGAACTTATTCTGGGGAGAGATCAAAAGTTGATCGTCTCTCAATAGCAGACAAATTGGATTTTTCACTAAATCAAAAAATAAGAGGTTTTATATTAGTGACCCAATCAATTCTTAGAAAATATATAATTTTACCCTCATTAATAATAGCTAAAAATATTGGTCGTATGCTATTATTTCAAGTCCCTGAATGGGATGAAGATTGGGGGGAATGGAGTAGAGAAATTCATATCAAATGCACTTATGATGGGATTGAATTTTCAGAAACGGAATTTCCGGACAGATGGCTCAGGGATGGTATTCAGATCAAGATTCTATTTCCTTTTCGTTTGAGACCTTGGCACGGATCTGAGCTCCAATTTGACAAAGGAGAAAAATCGAGTTCTAGCTATTTAACGACCTGGGGATTGGAAACTGAAGTACCTTTTGGTTATCCAAAAAAAATACCTTCCTTTTGGGAACCCATTATCAAAGAATTGAAAGGACGATTGATAAGAACAATTCTATCAGGAATAGGACGAATAAAGGAATCTGGACCTCAACCAGATAATAGGAGTACAGAAAATCTCGGAATAAATGACCAGATCCTCAATAAATATCAATTGCTCATCGGGACTAGGCCTGCGGGTAGTGCAAATTTTTCATCGGAGATTCAGGATCGACCTGGATATGGAACTCAAACAACTATTGAAGATCTAGATGATTGGACAACCACAATGAATGATCAGATCGAACAGATCACTGAGAAATATCTAGTAAATTTAGGGATTAATGTAGATCTAGAGGAAAAAAATAATCAATGTTCTAGTTATATAGAATCGGAATCAAAAAAGCGATTGATTCAGATTCGGCAAATACTTGTTCAATTTAGAAAGAGAAGTGTACGATTTTTTTGGAAATGGCCCTATTCAATAAATCTATTTATTGAAAGAATGGGCAGAGATATTTCCCTAAGTGTTATTCGCCTCATCAGGTTGAACATACAATTTTGTATTAGATCGACGAGGAATCTTGTAGCAATTTACAGAAGAATTTTCATTTTGAAGAACGATATTTCGAAGACAAATAAGGATAAAATTCCCAACTACCATTCAATTACCAAAGAGATACGAGATTTACAAGTTGGTACCAATCGGGACATGATCTTAATGTCCCAAGCATATCTATTTAACGAGATATGGCAAATAAGATCAATGAACAAGTCCCATTCAAAATATCTATTACAATATAGAACATCGTATCCTTTTTTAAAAGGAAAGATCAAAGAATTTTTCAATATACAAGGAATATTGGATTCTAAAGAACCGCAAGATTTGAGAGCAAATGACTGGAAAGAGTGGTTAAAATGTTACGATCGATACAATTTATCCTCACAGATATGGTCTGGAATAGCACCACAGAGATGGAGAAATGAGATGAGTAAGCAACGGACGGCTGAGAATCGAGATTCTCTTCATTCCTATGAAGAAAATAGATTCATTCCCTATGAACAACAACAGGGATATCCCTCATTTTTGGTAAAACCTTCTCCGGGACGAACCCGGAAACTGAACAAACGTTACAGATACAATCTTTTCTCATATAGTTATATCGATTTCACAAAAGATTTCGATCTTAACGGACTGCCAGTACGGCAGAATGAACGGGAAGAGATTCTCTCTAATAGTATTATACGTGAATCGGAACTATTTGATATACCGGATAATATCAATATTACCGATTATCAAGAGATTCCTAGGGAAAGATATATTCATGATATTACGAATTCAAAAAAGGATGAAGATCAGAAGGATTTCGGTTACAATATTCTCAATTATCAAGAAATTGACAAGGAGGATATTTGTTCTATTACGAATTCTCAATGGATCGACGAGAAAGAAAGAGACAATTTTGATATTACCGATTCTCCGAGAATTAATCGAAGAAGAACGGATCGTTCCGGATCAAATTTAAGATTCTGGTTATTCCCAGAACTTGTAGGAATGAATGATACATATAAAACTGAATTGATGATCATACCAAGAAAATCGCTTATACGAGAAGAACACGAAGATATTTTTGGATCATATAGGAAAGAAGAAAATATTAGATCGAATGTCCGAGACCGAGAAGAAAGAGAACAACAGAAAGAAGATATTGGATCCTATGTTCAAGAACAAGAATATGTTAGATTGAATGTTAAAGACCAAGAAAAGTATGTTGGATTGAATAGTCAGGACAAAGAAAAAAAGGATAATGGGAACAATGAATACGATGAGGTAGAATTTCTGCTGGAAGATGGAAAAACTGTTGAAACTGCTATTCAATTTAGATGGGCAGAATCCATAGCGAGGGAACTCGAAAATAACATCAATATATGTTCTCTTTTAAGTGGAATGAAGGATCCGGAGAGAATTGCTATACCCTATCTTCGAACGGGAGATTTGGACCTGGATCTAATGTCTCATTCGATTGATAAGGATGTTTCAGGAACAGTAAAGGATGGAATATTAATTGTCGAACCATTTCGTTTATCTGGGGTATTGGATGACCAATTCCTGATGTATAAAATCGTAAGTATTTCATTAAGATTTAAGAATAGGTTCCGGGGAAGGGCAGATGTAAATCTTTCTGATGGATCTATACGACACGGAGGAATTCTTGGAGATGGGAATGAAAACATTTCAAGTTCTCTCATTTTTGAAGATATTTTGCTTCCGAGACGTCGTAGAGAATTTAGAATTCTAAATCGTTTCGATCTGGAGAATAATCTAGATGGAAATGCAGAACTTTCCGATGAAAAGGACGTACAAAACTACGAAGAACTCATGGAAAGAGATAAACATCTTGATATAGATATAACCCAAATGACTAAACGTTTTCTTTGGCCTAGTTATCGATTAGAGGATCTGGCTTGTATGAATAGATATTGGTTCAATACAAATGATGGGAGTCGGTCTGTTATGTTAAGAATACGTATGTATCCCTAATTTTATATTAGGAAATGGGATCTATTTAATAGAGATTCGATATCTATCTATCTATCTATAAATGGATAGATAGATGGATAAATAGATAGATATGTAGATAGTGTATTTCATAATACATTCATATCCGCATCAATGGAATGAATCGAAATCCTAAAAGATATTTCTATTTGGATTCGATCTATTCGATTCTATCGATATAGGAATCTCTCATCTATCTGTATCCCGCTGCAAATCCAAATTGGAGAAACTCGTTTCTCTGGGAGGAGATAAATTCTCTATCTGTCATTAAATGGGAATGTTCGGAACAAATTCTTCCATGGACCATGGAAAAATTAATAGATCTCATTCTTCTTTCTGACCATGAATCAATCTCATTCATTCTATCTCGAGAAAAATAGTTTTTATGCCAAAGAATTCGCCCATTCGTTCATCTCTGATTCTTAAAGAACGGAGAAGATCCGTTGAATCTCAGATATATCATTTAACTGATCGGATTCTGAGACTTACTCATCATTTGGAATTGCACAGAAGAGACTATTCATCCCAAAGAGGTTTGTGGCAAATTTTGGGGAAACGTAAGCGACTTCTGGTTTATTTGTCCAAAAGGAACAGACCTCGTTACGAAGATTTAATTGGTCAACTAAGTATTCGTGGGCTAAAAATCCGTTGATTTCAAACGAAATTTTCAATTCCAAAATTTTTTTTGGTTGTTAGATTCCGGATCTTAATGAGCCGTTCCTTTGTTTCCATCAATTTATGAAACGAATCAGAGGAGAATGACATATGACCGTGCTTGCTACAGAAAAAGACTCCGTGATAGTAAGTATGGGCCCTCATCATCCATCGATGCATGGTGTTCTTCGACTTATTGTTACTCTAGATGGTGAAGATGTTATTGACTGTGAACCCATATTAGGTTATTTGCATAGAGGGATGGAAAAAATTGCCGAGAACCGAACAATTGTCCAATATCTTCCCTATGTAACACGATGGGATTATTTAGCCACTATGTTTACAGAAGCAGTAACGGTAAATGCGCCGGAAAGATTGGGAAATATTCAGGTACCTAAAAGGGCTAGCTGTATCAGAGTTATCATGCTAGAGTTGAGTCGTATAGCTCCCCATTTGTTATGGCTTGGGCCTTTCATGGCTGATATTGGTGCACAGACTCCTTTCTTTTACATTTCCAGAGAAAGGGAAATTATTTATGATTTATTCGAAGCTGCCACGGGTATGCGAATGATGCATAATTATTTTCGTATCGGAGGAGTAGCTGTAGATTTACCCTACGGTTGGATAGATAAATGTTTGGATTTTTGCGATTATTTCTTATCCAAAGTGGCTGAATATGAAAGGCTTATTACGCGCAATCCCATCTTTTTAGAACGAGTTGAAGGAGTAGGCATCATTGGTAGAGAAGAAGCAATAGATTGGGGTTTATCAGGACCTATGCTACGAGCTTCCGGAATACAATGGGATCTTCGTAAAGTTGATCATTACGAATGTTACGATGAATTTGATTGGGAGGTCCAATGGCAAAAAGAAGGGGATTCATTAGCTCGTTACTTGGTACGAATTGGGGAAATGACAGAATCTATCAAAATTATTCGACAGGCCCTAAAAATAATTCCGGGAGGACCCTATGAGAATTTGGAAGCCCGGCGCCTCGATAAAGGCAAAGATTCGGAATGGAATGATTTTGAATTTCGATTTATTAGTAAAAAACCTTCCCCTACTTTTGAGTCACCAAAACAAGAACATTATGTGAGAGTAGAAGCTCCCAAAGGAGAATTAGGAATTTTTCTAATGGGAGATGATAGTATTTTTCCCTGGAGATGGAAAATTCGCCCACCTGGTTTTATTAATTTGCAAATTCCTCCTCAACTGGTTAAAAGCATGAAATTGGCCGATATCATGACAATTTTAGGTAGTATAGATATCATTATGGGAGAGGTTGATCGTTAAGATGGTGATTAATACGACGGATCCTGAGGAACGAGTTATCAATTTATCTTTTGTACTGGGATTTCTAAAAGAGATCTTCGGTCTTATATGGATTAGAATTTACATTCTTATTCCTATATTGGGAGTTTTAATAGGATTATTAGTTATTGTATGGCTTGAAAGAAAGATATCTGCAGGAATACAACAACGTATTGGACCTGAATACGCCGGTCCCTTGGGAATTCTTCAAGCTTTAGCAGATGGGATCAAACTACTTCTGAAAGAGGATATTATCCCATCTAGAGGGGATCTTTGGTTATTCAGTATTGGACCAGCTATAGTGGTTATATCAATTCTTTCGAGTTATTTAGTAATTCCCTTCGGCCGCCACATCGTTTTAGCTGATCTTAGTATAGGTGTTTTTTTCCGGATCGCCGTTTCAAGTATTGCTCCTCTTGGACTTCTTATGGCGGGGTATGGATCAAATAATAAATATTCTTTCTCAGGTGGTCTTCGAGCTGCTGCTCAATCCATCAGTTACGAAATCCCTCTAGCTTTATGTGTGTTATCTATATCTCTACGTGTGATCCGTTGCAATATGAGCTTTTCCCCTATCTCTATAAGAAAGGAAAAGAGATTAATAGGATGAATATTTCTTATTCATTCCAACTGATAAACTAGATAGTCATATGGGTGAGATCAAACAGCTTGTGAATTCGCAGTAATAGGATCAAGTCCCATCCCCTGTACAAGAGTGAAGGCATGCACAACCAGTGAAAACTGTGTACCCCAGTTAAGATATTAGTATCGGGGCCTGACAGCGGGGGCAAAGGAAAAAAAACTGTATGAAGCTCATACTATCATACTGAAGATCGAGCAAAAGTAGATGGTCAGGAACACAAAAATGCACGAAAGGTTAGTGAGAGATAACGAAACATATTTCGAGAAATGTTTCTATATCAATGGGATGATAATGAGGACTTGACGTTGGTAGGGATGATCGAGTAGTACTTCCCCAGAACCCCGATCTGGAGTATGTTCCTATTTACTTAAAAAGGAATGACTATCAGGAACGAAGTAATCCTTTTTGCAGTTCTCCTCTCCTTCTCCCACGAAAAGATGGATAAAGGATGTTTCTTCTCCTTTTTTTCATAAAGATCTAATTTGAATCAATGGACTACTGCCGAAGTCTCATTCGTGATTGACGGAATCTCGAGTGAAATGGAATATGGATCCATAGTGGGAAAAAGTAATTGTTGTAGTATTTCATTAATGGATCCGAATTTTTACTAACAAAGAATTGTGAAGGTCAAGATAGGTTCAAAAGCTCTTGTTATTGTAGCAGACAGAATCTCATTGGTCCAATTCATGAACACTTCGATGTTTCTTTTCTCTTTTATTCTATTTCCCATTGTGCGAGGTGCATAACGAGATAATATAAAAGGATTGTTCTTTCTACTTCTCGATGGCCATTGAGGAGCCGTATGAAGCTGAAGTTTCACGTACGGTTTCGGAATAGAGATGAGAACGGTGATGCTATTATCGACTATAATTATCCAACAGTTTAGGTACGGTTGATATAGTTGAAGCACAGTCTAGATATGGTTTTTGGGGATGGAATTTGTGGCGTCAACCTATAGGGTTTATAGCTTTCTTTATCTCTTCCCTAGCAGAATGTGAAAGATTGCCTTTTGATCTACCAGAAGCGGAAGAAGAATTGGTAGCGGGTTATCAAACCGAATATTCGGGTATAAAATTTGGTTTATTTTACGTTGCTTCCTATCTGAATCTATTAGCTTCCTCATTATTTGTGACAATTCTCTATTTGGGCGGATGGAACTTTTCCATTCCATCCATACCAATTTCGGAATATTTCGAATGGGATTCTATTAATGGAATTAGTGAGGTCCTTGGCATAACGATGGGGATCCTTATCACATTAGCTAAAGCTTATCTGTTCTTGTTCATTTCTATCACGGCGAGATGGACTTTGCCTAGAATGAGGATAGACCAATTATTGGATCTTGGTTGGAAATTTCTTTTACCTATCGCTCTGGGTAATTTATTACTGACAGCTTCTTTTCAACTTCTTTTATTGTGACAAAATATCATTCCAAAAATAGATTCTGTAACACATCCGAAATTGGTAGATTGAATACATCTATAAAGAGAAAGAAATAGAATAGACACGAAATGATCCATTCAAGGATATCTACCATATGTTTTCCACGGTGACTGGATTCATAGATTATAGTCAACGAGCGATACAAGCTGCGAGATATATTGGTCAAGGTTTTATGGTTACCCTATATCACATGAATCGTTTACCCATGACTATTCAATATCCCTATGACAAATTGATCCCATCAGAACGATTTCGCGGACGGATTCATTTCGAATTTGATAAATGTATTGCTCGTGAAGTATGTGTCCGTGTATGTCCGATTGATCTACCCGTTGTTGATTGGAACTTTGGAAGAGATATCGGAAAAAAACGATTAGAAAATCATAGCATTGATTTCGGAATTTGTATCTTTTGTGGGAATTGTGTCGAATATTGTCCCACAAATTGTCTGTCGATGACTGAAGAATATGAACTTTCGACCTATGATCGTCATGAATTGAATTATGATCAGATTGCTCTAGGACGTTCACCAATATCGGTGATTGAAGATTCTACAATTCGAACAATTTTCAGTTCAACTTCTTTGTCCGAGAAAACTATGGACGGACATTTAGATCCAAGAACTGTTACCAGTTCTCCGGATTCAATCTGAAGTTCCGATCAGGGAGAACCGATGAATAGGGACCCTATTTTTTTTCGAATTGACTGGGAATTAGTAATTCTGTTTAAAATTACACTAGGAATATGACCAATGATATATCATTGATTATAATATATCCTTGACCAATCTAATTCTGGATCAGTCTATCTAATTTACATATCCGAATAGTTGCAGTATGAATATTCATGTTGGTATATAAAATAGGTATATGGATAGGGTAACTTCTTTGTTTAGTGAATGGGATTGTGAGAAGTAATATTGGAACTTACCGTACATATAATGGATCTACCTGGGCCGATACATGATATTCTTTTGGTCCCTCTAGAGCTGGGTCTCATATTAGGAGGTTTGGAAGTAGTACTACTTACCAATATAATTTATTCTGCCCTTTCATTGGGACCGGTTCTTGTTTGTATATCTTTATTATATATTTTATTGAACGCAGATTTTGTAGCTGCTGCACAAATCCTGATCTACGTAGGAGCTGTCAATGTCTTGATCGTGTTTGCCGTGATGTTGATGAATAATCAAAAATATCCAAATTTTGTTCCTCTCTGGACCGTCGGAGATGGTATCACTTTAGTAGTTTGTACGAGTCTCTTCTGTTCATTAATTACTATTATCCTGAACACATCATGGTCCGAGATATCTATGACTACAAAATCGAATCAAATTTTAGAACAGGACTTAACAAACAACGTTCAACGTATTGGGGCTCATTTATCAACTGATTTTTTCCTTCCATTCGAACTTCTTTCTATAATACTTTTAGTTGCCCTCGTGGGAGCAATTACTATAGCTCGCCGAGAGGAAATAGTTTGAATGTCAAATATCGAGTGAAATATCGTGATATTAGGAGAAGTATGATCTTTGATCTTCCAGATAATATCAAATAATAAACTTTATAGAACTTCTGTTCGTATCTAGATCAATCGAGGTTAATAGGGAGTTTATCAATTATGCTCGAGCATGCGCTTATTTCAGGTGCTTATTTGTTCTCTATCGGTATTTATGGACTGATCACAAGTCGGAACATGGTTAGAGCACTTATGTGTCTTGAGCTAATACTGAATGCGGTTAATGTCAATCTCGTAACATTCTCCAATTATTTTGATAGTCGACAAGTAAAGGGAGACATCTTCTCGATCTTTGTTACCGCTATTGCAGCCGCTGAAGCAGCCATTGGATTAGCTATTGCTTTAGCAATATATCGTAACAGAAAATCGACTCGTATCGATCAATTTAATTTGTCAAAATGGTAATAGAGCACATAGAATCTCCGGATTGATCGGGAATAAGTAGATTTCTAAATCTACAAATAAAAAATAGGTATATCCATCTATTAATCTATATAAATAGATATAGATACACAAATCTATGTATATAGTAGATATACCTATTATCTGCATGTAATCGAAATCAATGTATTATTATTATCGATGAAAAGCGTTATTCAATCCATATCGAACTCATTAACAAATTGTATCTGACCAACACAATTGAGTCAGATTTAGTAGAATCCAGAAAGATCGAAGTTATACAAGTAACTTCACCCTACTGAACAGATGCATGATATAAATATATCCATTCATAATATCACTGATAGTACAATTACTAATTCGTCTGATATCAATAATATCTTGTTATTGATCTATATTATAAGATCTTATCAAATTGATAACTTCTGACATCCTAACTAATGGGAGTTAATAGATCCAATGGCACATTCAGTCAAAATTTATGATACATGTATCGGCTGTACTCAATGTGTACGAGCTTGTCCCACAGATGTATTGGAAATGATACCTTGGGAAGGATGTAAAGCTAAGCAAATTGCTTCTGCTCCAAGAACAGAAGATTGTGTAGGTTGTAAGAGATGCGAATCTGCTTGTCCAACAGATTTCTTGAGTGTACGTGTTTATTTGTGGCATGAGACAACTCGCAGTATGGGTCTAGCTTACTAATAAACATAGATCACAAAAATTGTTAGATCTATCTCCTATTTATTATTCTCCTTTTTTTTTCTTTCACTGGTAAAAACCCATACTCAACCCGAGATATTGAGCATGGGTTTTTCTATAGAAAATTACTTCCATTTTCATCATGAGCGATTTACCCTGGTTAACAATAATTGTTATTTTGCCCATATCTGCGGGTTCCTCAATCCCATTGTTCCCTCATAGAGGGAATAATATAATTCGATGGTATACTCTGGGTATCTGCTTATTAGAATTCCTTCTAATGACCTATACATTTCGTTATCATTTTCATTTCGACGATCCATTGATCCAATTGGAAGAAGATTATGAATGGATAGATCTTATTGACCTTCATTGGAGACTGGGAATTGATGGACTTTCTATTGGACCTATTTCATTGACGTCATTTGTTACTACTTTAGCCACTTTAGCCGCTTGGCCAGTTACCCGAAATCCCCGATTGTTCTATTTCTTGATGTTGGCAATGTACAGTGGCCAAGTAGGATTATTTGCTTCTCGAGATATTCTACTTTTTTTTCTCATGTGGGAGCTAGAACTAATTCCCGTTTACCTACTTCTATCCATGTGGGGAGGAAAAAGACGTCTATATTCGGCTACAAAGTTCATTTTGTACACTGCAGGTGGTTCTATTTTTATCTCAATGGGAGCTTCAAGTATGGGTCTCTATGGATTTGATGGACCAACATTAGATTTTGAAATATTGGCTAATAAATATTATCCTGTAGTACTGGAAATAGTATTCTATTTAGGATTCTTCATCGCTCATGCCATCAAATTGCCAATTCTCCCTTTACATACCTGGCTACCGGATACTCATGGGGAAGCGCATTATAGTACATGTATGCTTTTGGCTGGAATTCCATTGAAAATGGGGGGATATGGATTAATTCGAATTAATATGGAATTATTACCTCATGCTCATTCTCTATTTTCACCATGGTTGGTAATAGTAGGAGCGGTTCAAATTATCTATGCAGCTCTAACTTCTCTGAGTCAACGTAATTTGAAAAGGAGAATAGCCTATTCATCAGTATCTCATATGGGTTTTGTAATTGTAGGAATTGGTTCCATGGCAGATACGAGTCTTAATGGAGCCATTTTGCAGATGATTTCTCATGGATTAATTGGTGCTGCACTTTTCTTCTTGGCAGGAACAAGTTACGATGGGATACGTACTCTTTTTCTTGACGGGATAGGAGGAATGGCTATACCAATGTCCAAAATATCTACTATGTTCAGTAGCTTTTCAATGGCTTCCCTCGCATTGCCAGGAATGAGTGGTTTCGTAGCGGAATCTATGGTACTTCTGGGAATAATTACTAGTCGTAAGTATTCTTTGACTTTTCAAATAGTTATTGCTGCAATAATGGCAATTGGAATGATATTAACTCCTATTCATTTATTATCTATGTTACGTCGAATGTTCTATGGATATAAGTTTTTGAACGTCTTGAACCCCTATTTAAAGGATTCTGGACCACGAGAAATCTTTATTTCGATTTGTCTTTTTCTGCCAGTAATAGGTACTGGTCCTTATCCTGATTTAGTCTTATCTCTATGGGATAAGAAAGTGGAAGCTATTATGTTCCGATCCTTCCATGAATAACTCCTTTCGGACTTTTCATCAGATAAATTGTCAACTAGATAGTCATGGGATACAATCAAATTATCCTATTCATCTCTCGAAGAGAGAGGAATAGGATGGGGTCAAAATAATGAACAATTAATTTGTTTCGGATGTAATTCAAATTATTTCAAGTAGTGATCATATTAGAATAACTATTTGAAAGAACTTGAAAAAATTACTAATTCCATTTATCAATTCCGTATAATAACTATACTATTATAATAACTATACTATATGGAATATATTCTTCTTTTTTTTCTTCCATAAATCCCGGGTCCAAGTCCATTTTTAGTTCTGTGCTAAATCAACCATCCATAGCTATGTAAACCTATTCCTAATAGATCGACCCCCAAATAGCAGATCCAAACTATAAAAGATCCTAAAGAAGCTATAATTGCCGGGTTCTCATCTTGCCAACCTTTATTCACCCTGGTATGCAAATAAATTGCAAATATGATCCAAGTAATCAATGCCCAAGTCTCTTTAGGATCCCAACTCCAACGAGATCCCCATGCTTCATTAGCCCATACTGCTCCAGAAAGAATACCTATAGTTAAAAGAAGAAAGCCTAGACCAATAACACGATAACTCCAATAATCTAATTGTTGAGTCAATTGACATTTACGATGATTTGTGAATGACAAATAAAAAGTGTTTTGCAAATCACTCTTTTCTTGTTCATGTAAATACAAATTATTCCTGGAGGGAAAGGGCCAAATGAATGAATTGTCCCTCGCACTGAGAAGCGAAAGAATCCTTCTATTTCTCCGAAATGTAATGATCAGAAAAGCTATTGATGATAGGGATCCACATAAAAGGGTTGCATAGCTGAGTAATATCATGCTTACATGCATCATTAACCAATGGGATTGCAGGGCAGGTACCAACATTGCAGATTGTTGCATTTCCTTCGGAAGACCTGAAGTAGCAAAACCATGAGTTAACATAGTGCTTGGTGCAGTGATTGCACCTAATCCTCGATCCTTTTGGCTTCGCACTTCTAGAATTATATGAATCACAGATGAACTCCATGAAAGGAACATGAATGACTCATACAAATTACTTAACGGTAAATGTCCCGAATAAAGCCAACGAGTAATTAATAATCCCGTTGTACAGACAAAAGTAACTATCATGCCTTTTCCTCCCGAACTACTTAGCCCTTCAATTTGATGGACCAAGGTTCCCCAATAAGCGAGAGTGACAACAGAAATGAGAGAAAAAGAAATGTGAGCCAATATATGTTCTAAGGTTATGAATATCATAATAAACCCATTTCTTCATTTGATTTTAAAATAGGATCGATAATAGAAATACGATAGGATAAATTAAAAATAGTCAATAGAAAAGAGTGATCTATTATAAAGAAAAGATAAATAGAAATGAATTGAACAGAATAGGAGGGAGATCAACGGAATTTTATTCTAAGAATGCCGCCACTCGGATTCGAACCGAGATGCCCTAGCACTGCTTCCTAAGAGCAGCGTGTCTACCAATTTCACCATGGCGGCTTGGTAAAGACATACTAACCCATTTGTGCCAGATCGTCAATGTGTTCAAAACAGGTTTAACAGGGGGAGTAATTAATGGAGATTGGGGGATGTTCGAAATCTAAGTTCGGACATTGAATCAATGTGATGTTGATCATTACAACGGAGCATGGCGCAGCTTGGTAGCGTGCCATCTTGGGGTGATGGAGGTCGCAGGTTCAAATCCTGCTGCTCCGAAGGGGAATGAAGAGTCCTATTAAATTCCATCATTGAACAAGAGATCTCTTAAATTATCTTGATAGAATGGAAGCAGCTAGATCCCGAACATGGAAGAGAGATACATGGAAAAAGATTTCATGCCGTAACTTTACCGATAACGATTTGTGAATATCGCGGGCTTAGTAAGAAGAGTTTCTCGAGCTATTGGAATGTAAAAAAAAAAAAAAATGGATTATTTATTCCCCTTAAATCACGTTCTGGAAAGTGAGAGCTAGGCCATTAATGGGGGGCCAATGACGGGCGGGGATCAGATATACTAAGATGTTGCGCAAAGTTATACATCTATACTTTGGCCAGTCCCCTTAGAATTATGTTCTTCCTATGTTCTTGAAAACGGGTCATAAATGGCTAGAGTTATTGTATCTCTAGCCATGAGTCATCTTAAAAAATCGAGCACTTTCTCTATATGACCATAAAGGAGATAACCGTTGAGGAGTAAAATGGATCTATTAAGTTCTTATTCTGTATCTAGCAATTGTGTGAAATCCCGAATGGAATAAGAAGAGTAAGAGAAAGATGAATCCCGATATCTGAAATTAGGAATTAGGAATTATTCACCGAGATCTGAGCAATAATTCGCTCGAGTGACACAGTAACACATAGATTCGAGTCATCCAAAATGAACGAGTGATTTTGTGTGTGAAACCGAATCATGATTTGTCTCTTTGTCTGTCCGACCCCAGTATCGTTCCCAGTATTGTTCGAAAGAGCCAGGGAATGACTTCTTTCCCATTATTGCCCTCTACTAGGGGGCATACTTGTTGATGTTATGAATCATTGGATTCATTAATGGATGTGGATTTAGATGATCCAGAGGGCTTATCATTTGTTGTGCAGTAAAAAATTTTTGACCGACCGGTCGAGATAGACTCAGCTAAGGAAAAAGCTTTTACCGCGGCCTGATCTGCTTTTCCCTTCCAAACATTTTTACGAATTCGTTTTCTGGATTTAGAAGTGCGCTTCTTCGGAACTGCCATGATGAACAATGCTTTTCATTCATATATTTCGATGTGATAGACATATATGTACATATCTATCTATCTGGATAAATATTATCTATCTAGATAAATATTATTAGATTGATATTCAATCTTGTATATATCGCGTGATTCTATGCAGTATAGAGATATACGTACATATAGAGATATGTATATCTCTATATGTACGTATATCTCTCGTTATTTCTATTCTAAAAGTTTAAAGATCTAGCTCCTCGAAATCTTCATAATTTGTGATAAAATTACATTATTTCGTTATATGAATAATGATTTATTTACTGCAGAATCCATTCGTTCTCATTTCTTTGGACAGATAGAATCTACTACGGATCAAATCGAATTTTGTTGATGTCTTAACCTACGTACACCGTGTCCTCTTTCTAGGAAATGCATTTCTTACTTAATTGGTCAGTTCATCTCCAGGAGAATCCTGTGGGATTATCCCTCTTATTTCATTTTACAGCCGAGAATGTCTGATATTAGTAATAGATCTATGGTAAATCAATAGTAATAAATGGATATTTTGGCATTCCGTCCATCCATCCGGTCCTAATCCTAATGATGTGGAGTGACAAATACCATAAGATCTATCTGGCCCGTTCGGAGTTGTTCACTCCTGATTCCAATTATTACGTATATACTTGTTATTTAAGATTAGGAGCGAATATGTATCGAACAGATTCGATCAAATATTATAATCTAGAATAGCTCTCTAATTGGTTCGATTCTTGTCAGGTTTTATCATGAATATTTTTGCAGGACCAGAGTGTCAAACATCTCTATTGGTTTATAAAAATCTATGTGATATAAGATAATATATGGGAAAAGTGTACAATTTTGGATGTGCACAACTCTATCTCGTTGATGAGTACCTGAAGAAACTAGGGTTCCTATTCATCTGGCATTTCATATTAATTAATGATTAATCAGCTCGAACTTTCTATTTGTGGAAGGAGAAGGAAAAATAGATGGATGGAATCCATCCCATCGTTCCTCCTGATTTACGACCCCTTTTGATTTGTTCCTTTCGTAATCCAGTGGATCGGAAACCAGTAATGGGAAATGAAAAAAAAAAAAAAAAAGAAAAAAAAAAAAAAAAGAGAAAAAATCTTTCTAAAAATTACTCGATCTTCCTATGGAACTTATATATAAATATGTTTGGATCGTGCCTTTCCTTCCACTTTCAGCCTCTGTGCCAATAGGATCGGGATCCTTACTTTTTCCAAGGGCAACCAGGGGTCTTCATCATATATGGGCTCTTATCAGCATTTCCCTGCTAGGTATAGCTATGCTCCTTTCTTTCAATCTATTCTTGCAGCAAATTACAGGTGGTCCCGTCTATCAATATTTATGGTCCTGGACCATTAATAAGAATTTTTCCCCAGAGTTGGGCTATTTGATCGATCCACTTACTTCCATTATGCCAATATCAGTTACTACTGTCGGAATCATGGTTATGATCTACAGTGATAATTATATGTCTCATGACCAAGGATATGTGAGGTTCTTTGCTTATCTTAGTCTTTTTAATGCTTCTATGTTGGGACTAGTGATTAGCCCTAATCTGGTACAAATATATATATTTTGGGAATTAGTAGGAATGTGTTCTTATTTATTAATAGGTTCCTGGTTTACTCGACCCAGTGCAGCCAATGCCTGTCAAAAAGCGTTTATTACTAATCGTATAGGAGATTTTGGACTATTATTAGGAATTCTAGGATTTTATCAGATAACGGGTAGTTTCGAATTTAGATATTTATTGGGAAGATCTAACGAATCGATTGCTAGTAATGAAGTTAGTTCATTCTTTGCTACTCTGTGTGCTTTTCTCTTATTTTTAGGTCCAGTAGCTAAATCCGCACAATTTCCACTTCATGTATGGTTACCTGATGCTATGGAAGGGCCTACCCCTATATCAGCTCTTATACATGCCGCTACTATGGTAGCAGCAGGAATTTTTCTCGTAGCTCGATTGTTCCCTCTTTTCAAAGCTCTACCTTTCATAATGAATCTCATCTCTTGGACAGGTGGAATAACGGCTCTATTGGGAGCGACTATGGCTCTTGCTCAAAGTGATCTTAAAAGAGGTTTGGCTTATTCTACTATGTCCCAATCAGGTTATATGGTGTTAGCTCTAGGTACAGGTTCTTATCGAGCTGCTTTGTTCCATCCGATTACACATGCCTATTCTAAAGCGTTATTGTTCCTAGGATCTGGATCAGTGATTCATTCCATGGAATCTCTTGTTGGATATTGCCCCGCTGAAAGTCAGAATATGGCTCTCATGGGTGGTTTAAGTAAATACATGCCAATTACAGGAACAACCTTTCTTTTAGGTACACTTTCTCTTTGTGGTATTCCCCCCTTTGCTTGTTTTTGGTCTAAGGATGAAATTATTAGTGATAGTTGGCTATATTCTACCATTCTTGGGGGGATAGCTCGATCCGTAGCAGGATTTACTGCATTTTACATGTCTCGTATGTATTTTCTTGCTTTCGAAGGAGATCTCCGCGTAAATTTGTATAACGACCCTATTCCGTTCTATTCGATCTCTATGTGGGGAGAAAAAGAATCTGGTACATTCACCGAAACTGAAATGGGTTCTATGCCACAATTACCGGGAAATAAGAACTCTTCTTCCTCTGAAGGAGTATTTAAATTCTCAGGGAAGATGGAACAATTCGATGGTAAACCTATGGAATATCTGGTTATTACTCATCCTCTCGATAAAGGGGATCCTCCATATCCCAAGGAATCGGACAATACAATGCTATTGCCTTCACTTGCACTGGGACTATTCACTCTATTTGTGGGATCTATAGGAGTTTCTTTTGTTCAAGGAGAAATAAGTTCTGATATCTTATCCCAACGGTTGACTCTATCGATGAACCATTTCCATGAGAACCATCCTGAAAATTGGTCCAAATTTTTTGTAGATGCGATTCCCTCAGTTGGTATAGCATTTTTTAGCACATTCGTGGCCTTTGTCCTATATGGACCTATAAATTTTAATTTCTCCTCACCATATTTATGGTATAAAAGGGATTCCCGGCTAAAGGGTATCCCAGACCGATTGATCAATGTCATATACAATTGGTCATATTACCGAGGCTACATAGACATATATTATAACAAAATATTTACTATGGGTATACGGAGATTAGCTGAACTAACTTATTTATTTGATCGATGGGTAATTGATGGAATTATAGATAGAGTCGGTATCCTGGGTCTCTTTGTAGGAGAGGGAATGAAATATTTAGGGGGGGGACGGACATCTTCCTATCTATTTGGATTCTTGTTTTTTGCAGTAATCTTTCTACTGACAATTTTTATTTTTATATGGATTCGTTGATGTGAGATTTTGACTAATCTCTCATTCTCTGTATCGATAGATCGATCTTTTATGTCCCCTTGCAATTCTTCGTCCCCTTCCCTTCTCTCCATCCCCTCCGTCCCCCTGTTCTCTTTCTGTTCTTCCTTCCCCTTTCTATTCCCCCTTCCTCCATTTTGGATTCATTTCATTATAGATAGATAGATATCTATCTATCTATATGGAACATATATAGAACTGATATTCCATCATTCAAAAAAGGATTCTTCTTAAAATGAAATGCTGAGAAAGAAAATACAGATAAAAAAGAGTGATTGATCAGGTAGAATTACAATCATTGAAGTAATGACGGTACGATCGCTGATATGGATTCCTCTCACTTCAGCACTTCCCACCACTTTATATTTATCTACCAAAATCACCGGGCAGATCGGATCTAATCTCACGTATCCCAGCATTCAACCAGCCCATGATCCGAAGGCTATACAGCATGGAGCGGGCAGAGAGATGAAAGGGCCGACAGGGGGACCTTCTCCTGCTTGATCGAAATCAATTCTATGATCGAATAGCAGTTCCAAGTGCCATGATGTCCGCTTCGTTTCACTCAATGAAGGGCTCGGACAGGTAAGGTAGGTTAGTTGAGACTATCTCACCATTACCTTCTAGCTCTTAGGATAAGAAGCAGGCCCCTTGTCCCTGGCAGGGAGAGAGAGGTCTTTGTTGCCCTTCGGTGGAGTGAGTATACCTAGCGAACTGGCGGGTCCGCAGCACCGTGGAGATCGATTGATCAATATGCATCGTGGAGAAGATCATGGTGATGGTTGACCGCCGCCTCCCCTTGTCCTGGAGGCGGGGAGGCGAAGGGGATTGCTATCGTCACCTTCTCTCCCTATAATATAGGGTGGGGTGTATGTTCCAGAAGTTCCGAAGGAAGCTTTGGGCTTCTCAATGGTTCATGCACCGGTCGTAGGTCGGTCCAAAGAACAAGAGTCTTGAACGTATATGAGATCTAACCCCCCGTTGTTCCTCAGTAGCTCAGTGGTAGAGCGGTCGGCTGTTAACTGACTGGTCGTAGGTTCAAATCCTACTTGGGGAGATCCACTTTATTCAAGGGCTCGCTCCGACCGTTAGGAGTAGGTAAAACGTTCCCTGTCCTTATTGATATTAATGCGAAATCGCCAAAAACAAGGATAAGGGTGTACTCACTCCC